TTCGTTCACGAAAAGCCAAACTTATAATGATTTTTGGTGATAATATAATGATTTTAAATAATAATCAACAAAATAATGATACTTACAATAATACCAAAGATACAAGGAATTCTGACCCAATATACATAGATGAAGTAACTTTGATACGTTATTCACAACAACCGGACTTTCGTCGAGACATAATAAAAGGATCCATGCGAGCACAAAGACGTAAAATACCTATTTTTGAACTGTTTCAAGCAAATGTGCATTCTCCGATTTTTTTGGATAGAATAAAAAAATCTCTTTTTTTGTCTTTTGGTATTTTTGAACTGATGAAAACAATGTTTATAAATTGTATGTATAAAAACACAGAATTAAAAATTTTGGATTCTACTTATATAAATATAAAGAAAAAAACAAAAGAAAATAAGAAAAAAGAAGAGTACAAAAGAAAAGACAACAAAAGAGAGGCTAAAGCACGAATAAAAATCGCTGAAACCTGGGATACAATTTTTTTTGCTCAAGTAATAAGAGGTTGTGCTTTAGTAACTCAATCAATTCTTAGAAAATATATTATATTACCCTCATTAATAATAACTAAAAATATCATTCGTATATTATTTTTTCAAACTCCCGAATGGTCCGACGATTTAAAGAATTGGGGTAGAGAGATGCATGTTAAATGTACCTATAATGGAGTTCAGATCTCAGAAAAACAATTTCCGAAAAATTGGTTAACAAGTGGGATTCAAATAAAGATCCTATTTCCTTTTCGTTTAAAACCTTTGCACAGATCTAAGTTAAAATTCCCTTATACTTCTAAAAGTAAAAAAAAAAATAAAGTACAAGAAAAGGATTTTTGTTTTTTAACAGTTTGGGGAATGGAAACGGAATTTCCTTTTGGTTCTCCCCAAAAACGGCTTTCAATTTTTAAACCCATCTTTAAAAAACTTGAAAAAAAAATTAGAAAGAGAACAAAAAATGGTTTTCAAGTTATACCAATTTTAGAAGAAAGAACAAAATTATTTCAAAATTCATCAAAAGAAAAAAACTACTGGTTCATCAAAAACATTTTTTTTCGACAAAAAACAATAAAGAAACTTTCAAAATCAAAAATAAATAAAAATTTTTTATCGGAATTTAGAGAAATAGATGAATTAAATGAAAATAAAAAAAAAAAAGATTCGATAATCAATAACAACCATCATATGGTTTCGAAATTGTCCACTCGAATTCGACCTATACCGTGTACAAATTATTCACTGATAGAAAAAAAAATGAAAGATCTTTCGGCTAGAAGAAAGATAATTCTAAATCAAATAGAAAAAATTAGAAAAGAAAAGAACAAAAAAAATCGAACTTCAGAAAAAACTATTAGTCTTAAAAAAATAAAAAGAAGTTCTAATGTTAAAAAATTCAACTCATCAAACAAAATTTCATACATATTAAAAAAAAAAAATGCTCGATTATCACGTAAATTTGACTTTTTTATAAAAATTTTGATTGAAAATATATACATAGATATCTTTTTAAGTATCATTAATATTCCAAGGCTCAATGCACAGCTTTTTCTTGAATCAATAAAAAAGATTATTACTAAATACATTTCCAATAATGAATCAAATAAAAAAAAAATCGATAAACCAAATCAAAATAAATTTCACTTTATTTCGATTATAAAAAAGTCAAGAGATATCGCTGTTATTAATAATAATTCAAAAATTTTTTGTGATATATCTTTCTTATCACAAGCCTATGTATTTTACAAACTATCACAAAGAAAAATTCTTAACTTATATAAATTAAGATCAATCTTTGAATACCAGAACCTTTTTCTTAAGAATGAAATAAAAGATTATTTTATAGACCAAGGATTATTTAATTCGAAATTAAAAGAAAAAAATTGGATAAATTCTTTTTCTTTAATGAATCAACGGAAAAACTGGTTAAGAAGTCATTATCAATATAAATATGATTTATCTCAGCTTAGATGGTCTAGATTAATGCCAGAAAAATGGCGAAATAGAATCTATCAACACCATATGGCTGAAAATAAAAAATTAAGCAAATGGAATTTAAATGAACAAGACCAATTCATTCATTATGACAAAAAATTTGAGGTAAACTTATTTTCGAATCAACATAAAAAGAATAATTTAAAAAAAAAAAAACACGCTAAATATAGTCTTTTATCATCTAAATCTATTAATTATGAAAAAAAGACGGACTTTTCGATTTATGAATCACCAACTAATAAAGAAACGATTCTTTATAATTCCAACACAAATAAAAGAAAATTATTTGATATCTTAGAAGGTATTCCTATGACTAATTATTTAGCGGAAAATGATATTATCGATATCGAGAAAAGTCCAAACCGAAAATATTTTGATTGGCGACTTATCCATTTTTGTCTTAGAAAGAGGGTCGATATTGAGTCCTGGATCGATACCGGAAGCAAAGATAAAAAAAAGACTAAAACTCCAACTAATAAATATCAAATAATTGCTAAAATTGATAAGAAAAAAAATTCTTTTGTTCCAATTTACCAAGATCAAGAAATTAATGCATCTAAGCAAACCCCCTTTTTTTTTGATTGGATGGGAATGAATAAAGAAATACAAAAAAGTCTCATATTGAATTTTGAAGTTTGGTTCTTTCGAAAATTTGTGATACTTTACAACACATATAAGAAAAAACCATGGACAATACCGATTCAATTTCTTCTTTTAAATTTTCATAGAAATAAAAATATTAGTAAAAATAAGAAAATCAACGGGAATAAAAAAGGCCACCTTCTTATATCTATATCATCGAATAAAAACAAAATTATTGAATTAGAGAATCGAAATAATGAAGAAAAAGATATTGACGACGATTATATGGGATTAAATATGACAAAACATAGAAATAAAAAGCAAAACAAAAGTCATACAGAAGTAGAGCTTGATTTCTTCCTAAAAGAGTATTTATGTTTTCAATTAAGATGGAATGTTTCTTTAAATCAAAAAATAATTGATAATATCAAAACATCTTGTTTCCTACTTAGACTAACAAATCCACGAGAAATTATTATATCGGCTATTCAAAGGAACGAACTAAATCTGAATATTCTGATGGTTCAGAAAGATGTAACTCTTACAGAATTGATGAAAAAGAGAATATTGATTATCGAACCTATTCGTCTGTCGATAAAAACTGATGGACAATTTCTTTTGTATCAAATGGTGGGTATCTTATTAGTTCATAAGAACAAAGAACAAATTAATAAAAAATATAGAGAAAAATTCTATGTTGATAAAAATAAAAAGACTTTTACCGATGAAAGACATTCCAAGATAATTGGAAATAGAGAAAAAAATGATTATGATTTACTTGTTCCTGAAAATATTTTATCCCCTAAACGTCGTAGAGAATTAAGAATTCGAATTTCTTTCAATTTTAAAAAGAAAAACGATATTCATAGAAATACAGAAATTTTCAATGGTAATAACATAAAAAAAGGGAGTCCCGTTTTGGAGAAAACCAAACGTTTTTGGAGAGAAAAAAAGAAATTAATTAAATCGAAATTTTTTCTTTGGCCCAATTTTCGATTAGAGGATTTAGCTTGTATGAATCGCTATTGGTTCGATACTAATAATGGCAGTCGGTTCAGTATGGTAAGAATATATATATATCCGCGGTTGAAATTTTAATAAGGGCGAATTTTTCATATATATTATATATATCATAGCTTATTTGGTATAGTAGATGAAACGAAGAAGATAGCCGCCTTATTCTTTTATCCTCCATATTCCATTCGGGTACATAGAATTCAATCATCTATGAATTAGATCTAGAAATAGAAATGAAATGAATCAATGGAATTTTTTTTTACTTTTTTTTAGTTAGAATTTTTTTATTCTTTGTAAGCGACGAAATAGACAATCCTTCAAATTTTTGATTGATTAATTCAAAATTCTGTCAAATAGAATTTTGAATTACTAACAAAGTAAACTAACAAAGTAAAGATTTTTATGTATACAAAATTAAGATGAACTGACATTATTTAATTAAGATGAACTGACATTATTTATTAATAGAATACAGTTATTAATTTATTATTATTACTGATCAATAAAAAATATCTTAAACTTCAAACTAAAAAAAGGGGGGAGTCCTTGTTTTATGGTAAAAAATTCATTCATTTCAGTTATTTCACAAAAAGAAAAAGACGAAAACAAGGGATCCGCTGAATTTCAAATAGTAAGTTTCACAAATAAGATACGAAGACTTACTTCACATTTGGAATTGCATAGAAAAGACTATTTATCTCAGAGAGGTTTGCGGAAAATTTTAGGAAAACGCCAACGACTGTTGTCGTATTTAGAAAAAAAAAAGAAAGTACGTTATAAAGAATTAATTAGTCGGTTGGATATTCGGAAGTTAAAAACTCATTAATTTCTTAATTTGAAGAGTTTTGTTGAATTATTTGATTTATTAGATCTTGAGATGAACTTCTTTTTGTTTTCAGTAACTCGTGGAATGGATCGAGGAAACTCCTATGAATATACCAGCTAAACGAAAAGACCTTATGATAGTGAATATGGGTCCCCACCACCCATCGATGCACGGTGTTCTTCGACTCATCATTACTCTAGACGGTGAGGATGTTATTGATTGTGAACCAATATTAGGTTATTTACACAGAGGAATGGAAAAAATTGCAGAAAATCGAACAATTATACAGTATTTGCCCTATGTAACACGATGGGATTATTTGGCTACTATGTTCACAGAAGCAATAACAGTAAATGGTCCAGAACTGTTAGGAAATATTCAAGTGCCAAAAAGGGCTGGCTATATTAGAGTAATTATGTTGGAATTAAGTCGTATAGCTTCTCATTTGTTATGGCTTGGGCCTTTTATGGCAGATATTGGTACACAGACTCCTTTCTTCTATATTTTTAGAGAGAGAGAGTTAATATATGATTTATTTGAAGCTGCCACTGGTATGAGAATGATGCATAATTTTTTTCGTATCGGGGGGGTAGGGGCTGATCTACCTCATGGTTGGATAGATAAATGTTTGGATTTTTGCGATTATTTTTTAACAGGAGTTGTTGAATATCAAAAACTTATTACACGAAATCCTATTTTTTTAGAACGAGTTGAAGGAGTAGGTATTATTGGTGCGGAGGAAGCAATAAATTGGGGGTTATCGGGACCAATGTTACGAGCTTCCGGAGTACAATGGGATCTTCGTAAAGTTGATCATTATGAGTCTTACGACGAATTTGATTGGGAAGTCCAGTGGCAAAAAGAAGGAGATTCATTAGCTCGTTATTTAGTCCGAATTGGTGAAATGCTGGAATCTATAAAAATTATTCAACAGGCTCTTGAAGGAATTCCAGGGGGGCCCTATGAGAATTTAGAAACCCGACGCTTTGATTTTGATAGAGAAAAGGATCCGGAATGGAACGATTTCGAATATCGATTCATTAGTAAAAAAACTTCTCCTACTTTTGAATTACCGAAACAAGAACTTTATGTCAGAGTGGAAGCCCCAAAAGGAGAATTGGGAATTTTTCTGATAGGGGATCAGAGCGGGTTTCCTTGGAGATGGAAAATTCGACCACCAGGTTTTATCAATTTGCAAATTCTTCCTGAATTAGTTAAAAGAATGAAATTGGCTGATATTATGACAATACTAGGTAGTATAGATATCATTATGGGAGAAGTTGATCGTTGAAATGATAATTGATACAACAGAAGTACAAGCTATCCATTCTTTTGCTAGCTTAGAATCCTTAAACGAAGTCTATGGAATTATATGGGAGTTTGTTCCTATTTTGACTCTTGTATTGGGAATCACACTAAGCATACTAGTAATTGTATGGTTAGAAAGAGAAATATCCGCAGGTATACAACAACGCATTGGACCCGAATATGGAGGTCCTTTAGGAGTTCTTCAAGCTCTAGCGGATGGGACAAAACTACTTTTCAAAGAGAATCTTTTTCCATCTAGGGGGGATACTCATTTATTCAGTATTGGACCATCTATAGCAGTTATATCAACTCTCTTAAGCTATTCAGTAATTCCTTTTGGCTATCACTTTGTTTTAACCGATATAAATAGTGGTGTTTTTTTATGGATTGCCATTTCAAGTATTGCTCCCGTTGGACTTCTTATGTCAGGATATGGATCAAATAATAAATATTCCTTTTTAGGTGGTCTACGAGCTGCTGCTCAATCGATTAGTTATGAAATACCTTTAACTATTTGTATGTTAGCCATATCTCTACGTGCGACTCGTTGAAACAGAAATTTCTCGCTATTCTTTTTATAAAGAAAGTTAAATGAATTGAATAGATATCTTCATTTTTTATTCATCAATTTGGTTCATGAACTAAATTGGATAGTTATATGAGTGAAAAAAAAAAACAACTTCGAAATTTGCAGTAAAAAAATTGAGACTCATTTCCTAGGTACAAGAATAAAAAGGAAAACAGAAATAAACATAAAAAAAGAAGACCATTTGCCCCGAAATTGGTTGATTAGTCATCCTAACTTGAAGCGGGCTCAAAAAATCAAATTTATGGAGTTTTCACTATTATTTTATTTATAGGTATTTTCCATAGGTATTACCCTAATGCTAACAGGTGATTGAGCAAAAATGAGTGGATGGTTAGGAACACGAAGATACACAAAGGATTAGTAATAGAGATTTTTCAAATTATCGAAAAAACTATTTCGACAAAAAGTATATTAATCGGGGCTTTAAGTTCGTAGAAATGATCAGGCAGTGCTCCCCATGATTCCAATTCAGAGTATGCTCCTACCCAACAATTAAAGAACTGACTATCCGGAACGAAATAATCCTTTCCTTTTTTTTAACCCCCTTGTCGTTTCGTTTTTTCAGAAAGAAGAATAAGAACGAAAAAAAAAGAATCGAATTACAATAATTACAATAGAAAAAAAAGAAAAATACTTTTTTTTTATTCTTTTCTCCTATATGGATATTCATAGAGATAGAATTCGTGTCATAATTGGGTCTCGTAATAGAAAATGATAGTTTGAAATATCTATTTGGTATTTTAACAAGGAATTTTACAAAGTATTTTATTGAAGGATTAAAGTTATTACTCAAGAAAGAAAAATTGAAATTATTAAAGGTAAAGGATGAGATCAATTCCGAAGTAATTTTGTATTTTTAGTATTCTAACAGATAGAATTTCATTGCTCGAATTTTGGAACGTCGATAGATTTTATCTTATTTTGATCCGCTCTATTCTACAAATATATCAAAATAAATAATACAATCGATCTGTTCCTTAAATTTATTTTTGGACTTCGAGGAGCCGTATGAGGTAAGAATCTCATGTACGGTTCTGGAATAGCGATGCGAACAGTGATGTTATCACCGACTATGATTATCTAACAGTTCAAGTACAGTTGATATAGTTGAGGCACAAGCAAAATCTGGTTTTTGGGGGTGGAATTTGTGGCGTCAACCGATAGGATTTTTTATTTTTTTTATTTCTTCTCTAGCAGAATGTGAAAGATTACCTTTTGATTTGCCAGAAGCAGAAGAAGAATTAGTAGCAGGTTATCAAACGGAATATTCGGGTATTAAATTTGGTTTATTTTATATTGCTTCCTATTTAAACTTATTAGTTTCTTCATTATTTGTAACAGTTCTTTACTTGGGCGGTTGGAATATCTGTATTCCGTATATATTTGTTCATGAGTTTTTTGAAATAAATAACATAAGCGGAGTCGTTGGACCAACAATTGGTATCTTTATTACATTGGTTAAAACTTATTTGTTCTTGTTCATTCCTATCACAACAAGATGGACTTTACCTAGACTACGAATGGACCAACTTTTAAATCTTGGATGGAAATTTCTTTTACCAATTTCCCTCGGTAATCTATTATTAACAACCTCTTTCCAACTCCTTTCACTATAAAAAAAAAAAAAAATTAGAAAAATTCTAATATTAAATATTAATTATTAATTAATTAATAATAATAAAGAAAACTATAAGAAAAGAATATTATGATTTGTCTTCAACTCAAACAAGAGAAAAAAAATCAAATTATTCATAAAAATTTACGCTATGTTTCCCATGGTAACTGGGTTCATGAATTATGGGCAACAAACCATACGAACCACAAGGTACATTGGTCAAAGTTTCATGATTACCTTATCCCATGCAAATCGTTTACCTGTAACTATTCAATATCCTTATGAAAAATTAATTACATCGGAGCGTTTCCGCGGTCGAATCCATTTCGAATTTGATAAATGCATTGCTTGTGAAGTATGTGTTCGTGTATGCCCTATAGATCTGCCTGTTGTTGATTGGAAATTGGAAACTGACATTCGAAAGAAACGGTTGCTTAATTACAGTATTGATTTCGGAATCTGTATATTTTGCGGCAACTGTGTTGAGTATTGTCCAACAAATTGTTTATCAATGACGGAAGAATATGAGCTTTCTACTTATGATCGTCATGAATTGAATTATAATCAAATTGCTTTGGGTCGTTTACCAATATCAGTAGTTGACGATTATACGATTCGAACAATTTTAAATTCAACTAAAAAAAAAAAAAAATGGATAAATCACTTTGATTGATTTAAAAATACAATTATTAAACTAAAAAAAGGAAAGTTCCGTTTTGATCTAAAAATATAGAAGGGGTTTTCTTTCATTTTCTTAGTCAATGACTACAAAAATTCGAAATTCCAACTATTAATTTGATTGATGAGAAAATTGCATCGAAATTTAATTTGGATTGACAATCTATTAAGATATCTATAATTCTATCCAAAATTCTTTCGAGAATAAAATTTGAATGCCTTTTCTTTTTCAAGAAATTCAAGAAAGAATGAAATTAGTTCAATAGTTGTAAATATAGTAATTATTTAGACCCCCTCGAATTTTAAATTAAGAAGCCTATAATAATAATTATATACCTATAATAAGAATTATATATAATAATATATATAATAATAATTATAATAATAAAATAAAAAATAATCAAAATATAAAATATAAAAAAGTTTTTCCTGGTCAAGTCAATAGTCAATAAGGTCATGAAAAAACAATTCCATTTTTTTATTTCTTATTTTACGTACAATGGATTCACCTGGACTAATACATGATTTTCTTTTAGTCTTTCTGGGATTAGGTCTTATATTAGGAGGTTTAGGGGTAGTATTATTTACCAACCCAATTTATTCTGCCTTTTCATTAGGATTCGTTCTTGTTTGTATATCTTTAGTTTATATTTTATCAAACTCTCATTTTGTAGCTGCTGCGCAGCTCCTTATTTATGTGGGAGCTATAAATGTTTTAATTATATTTGCCGTAATGTTCATGAATGGTTCAGAATATTACAAAGATTTGAATCTTTGGACTGTTGGAAATGGGGTTACTTCCTTAATTTGTACAAGTATTTTTGTTTCACTAATTACTATTATTCCCGATACGTCATGGTACGGAATTATTTGGACTACAACAAAAAATCAGATTATAGAACAAGATTTGATAAGTAATGGTCAACAAATTGGAATTCATTTAGCAACAGATTTTTTTCTTCCATTTGAATTCATTTCAATAATTCTTTTAGTTGCTTTGATAGGTGCGATTGCTGTGGCTCGTCAGTAAGAAATTTTTCGAATTAATAATCGAAATCAAAATTAAAACTGTTTTCTATGTTATCAAATCTCTTTTCCTTCAATTTTATTTAAAGATTATTTATAAAGATTATTTATGTATAAATGTATAAATTCTTTTATTTGATCTATTATCCATATATTTATTTGTTCAGTACTTATGATATTCTTAATTCGAGTCAATCTCAGGTGGAATTGTTGTTCATATTGAAATAAATCGAAATTGAAAAATTGATAAGGAGTTGGTCAATGATGCTCGAGCATGTACTTATTTTGAGTGCCTTTTTATTTTCTATCGGTATTTATGGATTAATCACGAGTCGAAATATGGTTAGAGCCCTTATGTGTCTTGAACTTATACTGAATGCTGTTAATATAAATTTCGTAACATTTTCTGATTTTTTTGATAGTCGTCAACTAAAAGGAAATATTTTTTCAATTTTTGTTATAGCTATCGCAGCCGCTGAAGCAGCTATTGGACCGGCTATTGTTTCGTCAATTTATCGTAACAGAAAATCCACCTGTATCAATCAATCGAATTTGTTGAATAAGTAGTATTAATTGTTATAGAATATAATTTTCATATTTATTAATTTGAGTTGGTATGTATGATATCTAAGTTGTCTGATCATGTTTGTGAAAACGTAAGAAATTAAAATATCTTGGCTCTATCTCAGAAGTTGATCCAGAATTGATAAAATTTCTGGTAAATCATTGATTCGTCTGGTTTCTAAATATATGCTGATTCATTTAGAAATTTACTAGATTGAAATTTTATGACGTTAAAAAAATTTTTAATCCAATGTCACATTCAGTAAAAATTTATGATACATGTATAGGGTGTACTCAATGTGTCCGAGCCTGTCCCACGGATGTATTAGAAATGATACCTTGGGATGGGTGTAAATCAAAACAAATTGCTTCCGCTCCAAGAACAGAGGATTGTGTCGGTTGTAAAAGATGTGAATCCGCTTGTCCAACAGATTTCTTGAGTGTTCGAGTTTATTTATGGCATGAAACAACTCGAAGCATGGGTCTAGCTTATTGATAGTTTCCAGAAAACCCCACTTGAATACATTTGCTTTTTTGTTTACCGACAAAAACCCGTACTCGAAAAAATATTTTCTAGCACGGGTTTTTCCAGTCTAAGCGTATCTTGTCTTTACCACGAATTCTTTTCCTTGGTTAACAATATTTGTAGTTTTACCGATAGCGGCGGGTTTATTAATTTTCTTTTTCCCTCATAGAGGAAATAAGGTAATTAGGTGGTATACTTTATATATATGTATAGTAGAGCTCCTTTTAATAACTTATGCGTTCTCTTATTATTTTCAATTTGAGGACCCATTAATCCAATTAGCAGAAGATTATAAATGGATCCCGTTTTTTGATTTGTACTGGAGATTGGGAATAGATGGATTTTCTTTAGGACCTATTTTACTGACAGGATTTATCACCACTTTAGCGACTTTAGCGGCTTGGCCGATTACTCGGGATTCTCGATTATTCAATTTTCTGATGTTGGCAATGTATAGTGCTCAAATAGGATTATTTTCATCTCAAGATCTTTTACTTTTTTTTATCATGTGGGAGTTAGAATTACTTCCCGTCTATCTACTTCTTTCCATGTGGGGGGGAAAGAAACGTCTGTATTCAGCTACAAAGTTTATTTTGTATACTGCAAGCGGTTCGGTTTTTTTATTAATGGGAACTTTAGGTATCGCTTTATATGGTTCTAATGAACCAACATTTAATTTTGAAACATCAGCCAATCAATCATATCCTGTGGGACTAGAAATATTTTTCTATATTGGATTTCTTATTGCTTTTGCTGTCAAATCACCGATTATACCCTTACATACATGGTTACCAGACACTCATGGGGAAGCACATTACAGTACTTGTATGCTTCTAGCCGGAATCCTATTAAAAATGGGGGCGTATGGATTGATTCGAATCAATATGGAATTATTACCTCATGCTCATTCTATCTTCTCCCCCTGGTTGATAATAATAGGCGTAATGCAACTAATCTATGCAGCTTCAACATCTCCTGGTCAACGAAATTTAAAAAAAAGAATAGCCTATTCTTCTGTATCTCATATGGGTTTCATAATTATAGGAATTTGCTCTATAAGTGATATGGGACTCAATGGAGCTATTTTACAAATTCTATCCCATGGATTTATTGGTGCTGCACTCTTTTTCTTGGCAGGAACTGGTTATGATAGAATACGTCGTCTTTATCTTGACAAAATGGGCGGAATGGCTCCCTTAATGCCAAAACTATTCACGACCTTCAGTATTTTATCACTAGCTTCCCTTGCATTACCGGGCATGAGTGGTTTTTTTGCGGAATTGATAGTCTTTTTTGGACTAATTAGTGGCCAAAAATACCTTTTAACGACAAAAATATTAATTACTATCGTAATGGCAGTTGGAATGATATTAACTCCTATTTATTTATTATCTATGTTACGACAGATGTTCTATGGATACAAACTGTTTAATGCTCAAAACTCTTATTTTTTTGATTCTGGACCTCGGGAATTATTTGTTTCGATCTCTATCCTTCTGCCTGTAATAAGTATTGGTATTTATCCGGATTTCGTTTTCTCATTATCAATTGACAGAGTCGAAGCTATTCTATCTAATTATTTTTATAGATAGTTTTTCTAAAAAAAAAAAATCCTATGATTTTTGATTTTCAAAAATTCAAAATTATTAGGTTACACAATGAAAAAACTTCTTTTTGACTCTCTTAAATCTTGAATTTTAATTCAAAAAAAATGAATTCTAAGCAAAAATTTTTGGCATTTGTGAGAACTTTTTGAATTACCATACTAGTTGATTCAAAAAGTTCTCAACAGCTTACCTGAAGCTTTTTGTCTCTATATTTTGCTGTCCTAGAGAGTTGCATTCGTCAGACTCTTTCTTCAAGTGGTAATTGTTAATGTAAATGAACCATAACTATGTAGTCCTATTCCTAATAAATTCACTCCAAAATAGCATATCCAAATTATAAGAAAACCGCTAGAAGCGACAATTGCCGAATTTAAACCCTCAAAATTTTTATTTGTTCGAGTATGAAAAAAAATCGCGAATATGGTCCATGTAATAAACGCCCAAGTTTCCTTTGGGTCCCAATTCCAATATGATCCCCATGCTTCATTAGCCCAGACTGCTCCCGAAAGAATACCTATAGTTAAAAAAAGAAATCCTATACTTATAATCCGATAACTCCAGTCATCTAATTGTTGAATCAATTGAAACCTATAATAATTCTTAGACGAAAGAACGGAAATATTTCTTAAAACATTTTTTCGGTTCGTTATATATTGTATCTCATTAAAGTAAAATGAATCGGGTAATAAATTATTGCTTTTATCAAAAATTCTTATGATTTTTTGAAATCTGATGACTAGAAATGCTACTGATAATAATGATCCACATAAAAGAGCTGCATAGCCCAATATCATCATACTTACGTGCATCATTAACCACTGGGATTGAAGAGCGGGCACTAACATTTCTGATTGATGCATGCCTTTTAAAAGACCTGAAGTGGCAAACCCTTGAGTAAAAAGAGTACTTGGCGCGGTTATTGCGCTTAAATAATTTTTATATTTTTTAAAATACGGAACTATATGAATAGCAGAAAATGCCCATGAAAGAAAGATTAATGATTCATATAAATCACTTAATGGTAAATGTCCACCAAAAAACCAACGAGTAACTAATAATCCTGTTATACAGAAAACAGTAGTTATCATGCCTTTTTCTGACGAATCATAGAGTTCTACGAATTCATGGACCAATAAGGTTATCAAATGAATTGTAATTACAATTGACACGACTGAAAAAGATATATGAGTTAATATATGCTCTAAAGCCGAAACTATCATAAAGTAAAAAATAAAATAAAAAAGTTATGGGGGTTCCTCTTTTCGTATATATAATTGAAATTAGGAAGTAAAGTCATTATAGGATATATTGTATCCTTTTGAAAATTACAGGATCTAATACCGCTACTCGGACTCGAACCGAGATGCTCTAGCACTGCTTCCTAAGAGCAGCGTGTCTACCAATTTCACCATAGCGGCTTGCTTGAAATTATAATAATCACTTTTTATTTAATCGTCGAGCTTTGAGGCAATACTTTACTTTTTACGAAATATTCAAATTCATGACGAAATTTTTATTTAAGAATAAAAACAAATCAAATTTTATGAATTCCAATTCAAATATTTATTACATTCAATAGATTTCTCGAAATATTTTATTGCTTAGTTTTTTATTGTGGAAAGAGTTTGAGTTAGGATTTCGAAACATCATTAGATATTCTATCATATAACAACCAAATTTCTAGTTCTGCTACGTACTTAAAAAAAAATTGTCTTTACTTTATCCGAAAGCTTCTTTTTTTTTTTAATAGATTTTTACTATTCGCTTCCTTACTCTATATATTAAATCTGAAAATTATACTCTTTTAAGCCTATCCGACTTATTTCTATCTTTTTTCATCATATTAAATATATAAAAAAATACATCAATAAAGTTTAAGAACCTAAATTTTTTTTATCCTGAAATTGTTAGTTAGCCGAATATTTTAGAATTATATTTAAAAACCTTTAACTTTTTTTTCGTATAATTTGTCAAACTCAACGAAAAAGTATATCTAATTCAAATTGAATTTGAAAATACAAATGAGACTATTAATTAATTTGTTAAAAAAAAAAAAAAATGGAATAATTCTTTACTTTATACCTATGGAAAATATAAAAGAAAAGTGTCAAATATAACAGTCTTTTTTCGAAACATAATGAAAAAAAATAACTCCATTTCAAAAGGTACTAGTTAATGGTTGTGAAATGGTTCTGACTAAATAAACAAATAAAATAATTATTTTATTGAATCCAGTAAGGATCTGCTAACATTATTCGTGCTTCTGTTAAAATTAGCTTTTTTTATTATTACTATCACTATCAAAATTTAATAAACCACTTTTTTTAGAATTCTTTAACCTTTCTCTATGTAGATAAAAATTTTGAATTAAAAATAAAAAATTTTAAGTAATTGTTTGAATAATAATGGCTTTCTAGTTAGTTAGAATAAGTATTTTTTTATTTTCAGTAGTATCTTTATTTGACGAATTCGAACTTTTTTATTTTAATATGTGAATTTTTTTTTTTAATTGATAATAATTAAAAATAGAAATAGAAAATTGGATTTCATTTTTATATACTTTGTATTTTTTCTTTTTCATTTATTTTCTTTATTGACTGATTTAAAATAAAAAGATATAAGAGCTGATAAATCAGAAACACGAAATAATTAATTAGTAATTAAA